AATGAGGTGCCTGATTAAAGGATTATTGTGATAGAATAAGTAATGCAAAAAAAATTGCCCTCATTATTTTTATATTTAATAGAGTTGAACTAATACCGAGAGAATCAAAAACTCAAGTGCACCTTACACCAAAATATATTTTATAATAGAAAAGTAAGCTAAATAAAGCTAATGGGTTCATACCCCATTTATAGAGTAATCTCTCTTCTCTAATGAAGTTTAATTCAACTAAAACCCTCCTAAGATTTACATTAATTAGTGGCATCCTAATCTCCGTCTCCTCAAACTCCTGGTTAGGGGTTTGATTGGGATTGGAAGTCAACCTTCTTTCTTTTATCCCAATCATATCTTCATCCGAAGATATCATAACAACAGAAGCATCAATAAAATATTTTATTGTCCAAGCAATAGCATCATCTATTCTAATTTTTATGATCACAATAACAACAATTATAAAACCATTAACCCTAAGAAATCCATTCACGGAAATACCATTAAATATACCTTTATTAATCAAGCTAGGGGGGGCTCCTTTTCACTGATGATTCCCCAGAGTAATGGAGGGTTTGCAATGAGACAATTGCTTTATTCTACTCACCATTCAAAAAATTGCCCCACTAACCATTATCTCGTACACTATAACGTTAACACTTATTTCCAATATAGTAATTGTAACATCGATTATTGTGGGGTCAATAGGGGGGTATAATCAAACATCTCTACGAAAGATTTTGACATACTCATCAATCAACCACCTAGGATGACTGATTCCAGCAACTATTATTAGAAAACCCATGTTCCTAGTGTACCTAGCCATTTACTCTTTAATGAACTGAATTATTACATCTCTAATAAAATCTATACATGCCTCAAACATTAATCAAATCAACTCACCAAGACGAGAAAGAAGTTTAAAAAAAATACTAATAATAAGAGCTCTCCTCTCATTAGGGGGGCTGCCTCCCTTTATTGGATTTATACCAAAATGATTAGTCATCCTATCAATGGTCAATAGCAGTAGCTACACTATAATTACCCTGATAGTATTAACATCCCTTATCACTCTATACTACTATTTACGCTTAATCTACACTTCAATAATACTGCAAGATACTAAAACAAAATGATATACAAATAACCCTCTCACAGGTCAAGTGAAAATTATAACATCCCTGACAATCTTATCTTTAACAGGGATGCTAATTATAATCCCATTAATAAACCTCAACTATTAAGAATTTAAGGCTTTAAGTTATTAAAACTAATATCCTTCAAAGCTATAAATAAAGAAAATCTTTAAGCCTTAGCAGGCGCCCTGCTCCTTCAGAATTGCATTCTGAAATCATACTTGAATATAAGGCCAATAAATAGTAGAAGGGTACACCCCCTTAATAGATTTACAATCTATCACCTTTACAGCTCAGCCATCCTACTAAACTTGAAACGATGATTGTTCTCAACCAATCATAAAGATATTGGAACACTTTATTTTATCTTCGGAGCTTGGTCTGGTATGGTAGGAACATCACTAAGTATATTAATTCGAACCGAGCTAGGTCAACCAGGATCCCTAATTGGAGATGATCAAATTTACAACGTAATTGTTACAGCTCATGCATTTGTAATAATTTTTTTCATGGTAATACCAGTCCTAATTGGAGGATTCGGTAATTGATTAGTACCCCTAATATTAGGAGCACCAGATATGGCATTTCCACGAATAAATAATATAAGATTCTGATTACTACCTCCATCTCTTCTCCTTCTTCTATCTAGAAGCCTAGTCGAAAGAGGTGCTGGTACCGGGTGAACTGTCTACCCACCCCTAGCAAGAGGCATAGCTCATGCTGGAGCATCTGTTGATTTAGCAATTTTCTCATTACACTTGGCCGGGGTCTCTTCAATTCTAGGGGCCGTAAACTTTATCTCGACATCCATTAATATAAAACCAATAAATATGAAACCTGATAAAATTCCACTATTTGTCTGATCAGTAGCAATTACAGCCCTTCTACTACTCCTATCCCTCCCAGTCCTCGCAGGAGCCATTACCATACTACTAACTGATCGAAATCTAAATACATCATTTTTTGATCCCGCTGGTGGTGGTGACCCAATCCTATATCAACATCTATTTTGATTTTTTGGACACCCCGAAGTGTATATTCTAATCCTACCTGGATTTGGTATAATTTCCCACATCACTTGTCACGAAAGAGGTAAGAATGAAGCATTTGGCAATTTAGGTATAATCTTCGCAATACTAGCTATTGGTTTATTAGGCTTTGTTGTGTGAGCTCACCATATATTTACAGTTGGAATAGATGTTGACACCCGAGCCTATTTTACATCAGCCACAATAATTATCGCAGTACCGACAGGAATCAAAATCTTTAGATGACTTGCAACTATCTATGGATCCCAATTATCATACAGATCACCTTGCTTGTGATCATTAGGGTTTATCTTCTTATTTACTGTTGGAGGCCTAACAGGGGTGATCCTTGCAAATTCATCAATCGATATTGTTCTTCATGACACCTACTATGTAGTTGCTCACTTTCACTATGTTCTATCAATAGGAGCGGTTTTCGCAATTATAGCAGGATTTATCCAATGATACCCTTTATTCACTGGACTTTCAATGAATACAAAATGGCTAAAGATTCAATTCACAATCATATTTGTAGGAGTAAACCTTACATTCTTTCCTCAACACTTTCTTGGTCTAGCAGGAATACCACGACGATATTCAGATTACCCAGACGCATATACTCTATGAAACGTGGTGTCATCTATCGGATCAATAATTTCTTTTATCGCAGTAATAGTATTCATCTTCATCATATGAGAAAGAATATCATCTAATCGACAAGTGCTATTCTCTACACAAACCAGAAATTCTATTGAATGAATTCAACTAATACCGCCATCGGAGCACAGATACTCAGAACTACCAAACATTAATATAAAGTAATTTAATATGGCAGACAAGTGCAATGGATTTAAGCTCCATAAATGAAGGGATCCTTCTATTAAAATTAATGACAACATGATCTAATATAAATTTACAGGATAGAGCATCCCCTATTATAGAACAATTAATCTACTTTCATGACCATGCCTTAATAATTGTTGTAATAATTTTAGTAGCAGTATCATATATAATAATTATTATCATAGTAAACAAAAAAATTAACCGATTTATACTTGAAGGTCAAATAATTGAAATTGCTTGAACAATTGCTCCCGCAATTATCTTAATTTTTATTGCAGTACCATCTCTACGTCTTCTTTATTTAATAGATGAAATTAACAACCCAAGTATCACATTAAAAACAATTGGACATCAATGATACTGAAGTTATGAATATTCAGATTTCAATAAAATCGAGTTTGACTCTTATATAATTCCTCAACCAGATAATAAAATTAATGAATTTCGACTATTAGACGTGGATAACCGAGCGACATTACCATTAAACTCTTTTATCCGAATAATCATCACAGCAGAAGATGTACTTCATTCATGAACCATCCCCAGATTAGGGATCAAGGCGGATGCAACTCCTGGTCGATTAAATCAAACAAGATTTCTAATTAATCGGCCAGGGGTTTTCTATGGACAATGCTCAGAAATTTGTGGAGCAAACCATAGATTTATGCCTATTGTTATCGAAGGAATCCCATCAAATCTTTTCATTTCCTGAATCTTAAAAATATCATCATCATTAGGTGACTGAAAGAAAGTAATGGTCTCTTAAACCAATTTATAGTAATTAACGACTACTTCTAATGGGAAAAATTAGTTAAATAATAACACTGAAATGTCAAATCAGAATTATCGATAGGTATTTTTCTATTCCACAAATAATACCACTAAATTGGTTAACCCTATTCATCATATTTTCATTAACCTTTATCCTATTCAATATTATTAGATATTATAATTTCAACTACTCAACGATTAATATTAATACCACCCAGATAAAACCTAAAGCAATAAACTGGAAATGATAACTAATCTATTCTCAGTATTTGACCCATCAACTAGAGTCCCATCAATAAATTTAAATTGATTAAGAACATTTATCGGATTAATTATACTTCCCTCAATATTCTGAATTATCCCATCACGATGACATATCATAACAACTAAAATTATAGAAACACTACATCTGGAATTCAAAACCCTCTTACCTAATGTAGAAGGAAGAAAGGGATCCTCTTTAATGTTCATCTCATTATTCTCGATAATTCTATTTAACAACTTTATAGGTTTATTCCCGTATGTATTTACTAGAACAAGCCACTTAGTCATAACTTTCTCCATAGCCCTACCACTATGATTATCATTCATGATATTTGGATGAATAAATAACACCAATCATATATTTGCGCATCTGGTACCTCAAGGGACCCCCCCAGCCCTAATACCATTCATAGTTTGTATTGAAACAATTAGTAACATCATCCGACCAGGAACACTCGCAGTACGATTAACAGCAAATATAATTGCGGGACACTTATTACTTACTCTACTGGGAAATACCGGGCAATTAGTCAACTATCTCGTAACTTTATTAATCATTACACAAATTGCTCTACTTATATTAGAATCAGCAGTAGCAATCATTCAATCATACGTTTTTGCAGTCTTAACAACCTTATATTCTAGCGAAGTACTTTAATGTCAAACAGAAACCATCCATTCCATCTAGTAAATCAAAGACCTTGACCATTAACTGGAGCCATCGGAGCCTTAATTACTATAGTAGGATTAATTAAATGATTCCATATATTTTCGAATCAACTTATGCTGCTAGGTATATTAATTATAATTTTAACAATAATTCAATGATGACGAGACATCACTCGAGAAGCAACCTATCAAGGACTCCACACAAAAATAGTAATAAAAGGCATACGATGAGGTATAATTCTTTTCATCACATCAGAAGTATTCTTTTTTATTTCCTTTTTTTGGGCATTTTTCCATAGAAGATTATCCCCAACTATTGAAATTGGATCTTCTTGACCTCCAATAGGAATTGTCCCATTTAACCCATTACAAATCCCACTTCTTAATACAGCCATTCTATTAGCCTCAGGGGTTACTGTGACCTGAGCACATCATAGAATTTTAGAAAATGCTACAAGACAAGCAACTCAAGGACTAATATTTACAGTAATACTAGGGCTTTATTTTACTATTCTACAAGCATATGAATATATTGAAGCACCATTCACAATTGCAGACTCAGTATATGGATCATCCTTTTTCATAGCGACAGGATTCCACGGACTTCACGTAATTATTGGAACAACATTTCTAGCAGTATGCTTAAAACGACAAATAAAACTTCATTTTTCATCAACTCACCACTTTGGGTTCGAAGCAGCCGCTTGATACTGACACTTCGTGGATGTAGTATGATTATTCCTATACATCTCAATTTATTGATGAGGTAGTTAATTTATTTAGTATATTAAGTATATTTAACTTCCAATTAAAAGGTCTAATAAAAATAGAATAAATAATTAAAATAATAATAATTATATCAGTAATCATTTTTACTCTATCAATAATTATCATAATAATAGCAACAATCTTGTCAAAAAAAATAACTGAAGATCGAGAAAAATCATCACCGTTTGAATGTGGATTCGATCCAAAAACATCACCACGAATCCCATTCTCATTACGATTCTTTTTAATTGCAGTTGTATTCCTAATCTTCGATGTAGAAATTGCTCTACTACTACCTATAATTATCATCATCAAAAAATCAGAAATCACAGCATGAACACTTACAAGAATAATATTCCTAATTATCTTATTAATTGGGCTTTATCATGAATGAAATCAGGGATCCCTAGAATGAGCATTATAAGGATAATAGTTAATAATAACATTTGACTTGCATTCAAAAAGAACTGATAACAGTTTATCTTAAACAAGAAGCTATTGAGCGACTAATTTCGACCTAGTTATTTGGCAAACTAATGCCCTTGTTTAACTGAAACCAAAATAGAGGTATATTACTGTTAATAATACAATTGAATTACATTCCAGTTAAGGGGGTTTGATGATCAAATATAAGCTGCTAACTTAATATTTTAGCGGTTAAATTCCGTTTAAGCCCCTCATCTATATAGTTTAATGGTAAAACATTACATTTTCAGTGTAAAGTTAGATAACAATCTTATAGATTACTTCAAGATAATTAATCTCCGTGATATCTTCAATATCAAGCTCTAAATAAGCTATTAAAGTAAATAAAAAGAATAATAAATAACCATATAACCAACAACATTAAATAAAATTTGAGATTATTATATTGAAATCATTGATTAAGATTACTAAAAGACATAAAAAAAGAAAACATACCTTGACCTCCATAATATTCTCTTCAGCCAAAATCAAAATCCTTAACAATCACATAACCACCAGATAATGAAGGCATAATTACACCATAAGTTGATAAAAAAGGCATGAACCACATACCACCATAAAAATAAACAGAACGATAAAAAATAATTGAAAGCAAATTATAACCCAACCGAATGTCTCTCAAATAATATCCTACCCATCCCCCTAATAAACTGACAATTAAAGCCAAATTCCTATAAAACAACGGTAAACAAATCAAAACAGGAGTTGGAAAGATTAATCAACTTAATAATCTACCTCCAATTACAGATATTAAAACTATTGATCCCATACCAATCAACATAAAAGCATGATCCTCATCAATACTATAATAACTAAACAAATTTAAATCACCACAAAAAGAGTAATAAATTAACCGTAAAGTATAACAAACTGTTAACCCCGTAGAAAAAAAAAATAGAAAAAAAATAAAAATATTTAAATATCTAAGCCCAACCATTTCCAAGATTAAATCCTTAGAATAAAAACCAGCTAAAAAAGGTATACCACAAAGCGCAAAATTAGAAATAATTATACAAGAAGACGTAATTGGTATATAAAGAGATAAACACCCTATATAACGAATATCCTGACAATCACCTACCAAATGAATAACCATCCCTGCACATATAAATAAAAGAGCCTTAAATAAAGCATGAGTTAATAGATGAAAAAAAGAAAGATTAGGAAAACCAATTGATAAAATACCCATTATCAACCCAAGTTGACTAAGGGTTGATAAAGCGATAATCCTCTTCAAGTCATACTCAAAATTGGCTCCTAACCCTGCCATAAATATAGTCAAACTAGAGATAAATAACATAAAAAGCAATAAATAATTATTAAAAGAATTATAAAACCGAATCATCAAATAAACACCAGCTGTTACTAGAGTAGAAGAATGTACTAATGCAGATACAGGAGTAGGGGCTGCTATAGCAGCAGGGAGCCAAGAGGAAAAGGGAATTTGAGCACTCCTAGTTATAGAAGCTAACATAACTAATAAAGAAATTAAATACATCTCATAATCAAATTTATAAAAATCCAAATAAAAAATATAATTTCAACTACCATAATTCAATATTCAAGCAATTGCCATCAAAAGAGCGACATCCCCTAATCGATTAGATAAAGCTGTCAACATTCCAGCATTATAAGACTTAATATTCTGATAATAAATGACTAAACAATAAGAAACAAGACCCAAGCCATCCCAGCCCAATAAAATTCTAATCAGATTGGGACTAATAATTAAAAAAACCATAGACAAAACAAATATTAAAACTAAAAAAATAAACCGTAAAATATTAGAATCACCATGCATATAGTCCTCTCTATAAAAAATAACTAAAGAAGAAATAATTAAAACAAATCCTATAAAAATGAGAGATATTCAATCAAACAGAATAGTTATAACGACTCTTCTCCCCAATAAAGAAAATAACTCCCATTCAATAAATAAAATATAATCACCCACACAAAAAATAAATCCAAAAAAACACATCGTAACCCCTACCAAAAAAAGAAAAAAAAAACTGACAAAACAAATAGATAAATTAAACATAAACCTAAGGCATACAAATGCATACTTGATACCACAAATCAAAATTTTAATTAAATTACTTAAGCTAAATAATAATATTACAATCACAAAATAAAATAATCAGCCTTAAGCACTAAAATATTAAGAGGAAGTCAATGCAAAATTAACATAAGATATTCACGTAAATAACCTCTTGAACAACTAAAAAGACCAGAATAAATACAACCATGCTGAACATAAGAATACAAGTACAAAGAATAACAAGCACTAAAAAAAGAAATAAACATAAGTAATAATATTCTTAAACCAGACCAGCCCAATAATCTATTAAAAAGACCAACCTCCCCAACTAAATTAAAAGAAGGAGGAGCTGCCATTATTGCAGCACTTAACAAAAATCATCATAAAGACATTCTAGGTATAAACAACATCATACCCCTATTAATTAATATTCTACGACTTCCTGTCCGCTCATAACAAATATTAGCAAGACTAAAAAGACCAGAAGAACATAAACCATGCCCAATTATTAATGCGTAAGAACCACAAATACCCCAACAATTATTAGTTATTAACCCACCAATGACTAATCCTATATGTGCGACAGAAGAATAAGCAACCAAAGACTTTAAATCGGTTTGACGCATACAAATTATACTAACTAATATACCCCCAATTAAACTAATAGAAATAAAAATCAAACCAAATTCATAGAAACAAAAAAAAATGAAACCAAAAACACGTAATAAACCATACCCACCTAACTTAAGCAAAACTCCAGCCAAAATCATAGAACCAGAAACAGGCGCCTCCACATGAGCCCTAGGTAATCACAAATGAAATATAAATATAGGCATCCTAATTAAAAAAGCCATTACTGTGCAAAAATAAGATAACAAACCCATATCATAAAACCCAAACAAACTAGGGAAAAATACAGTAAATAAATTACCATAAATATAAAAAATACCTAAAAGTAATGGTAATGACCCCACTAACGTATAAAACAATAAATACAACCCGGCCTGCAAGCGTTCTGGCTGATATCCCCATCCCATAATAATAAATAAAATAGGAATTAATCTACCCTCAAAAAAAAAATAAAAAGAAAATAAATCCAATCTCAAAAATGAACAAAAAAGTATTAAAAGTAAAAAAATTACCAAAAACAAAAAATAACAATGATAGAAACAATTACGAAAAATAGACTCACTAGCCAATACCATCAAACCACAAATTCATACTCTAAGTAAAATTATACCGAAAGATAAATAATCACATCCCAAAATCCCCCCTAAATTACAAAAAATATAAAAGTAAGGGACCCTTAAAAATAGTAAAAAAACAGGAATAAAAATTAAAACCTGAACCAATCACCAAGAATTACTTATAAAACATAAAGGGATTAAAAAAGTAATATAAAAAAAGATTCTTAACATTGAAGAATACTATAAGAAGAAAAATAATCATTACCATAACAGCGAGCTATAGACACCAAAATAGATAAACCCAAAGCCCCCTCACAGACAGAAAAAGTCAAAAACACAAACAAAAAATATAACTCATAATCGAAATTAATTAAAAATAAACACATAGATAAAAAAACTACTAAAACAATAAACTCTAAACTAAGTAGAGTTACCAACAAATGTTTGTGATTGTAAGAAAAACACCATAAACCACATAAAAAAATAAAAAGCAAAGAAGAAATTAACATTAACTAATAATAGTTTTAATAGTTTAAAAAAAATATTGGTCTTGTAAGCCAAGATTAAGGGCCACCTTTTAAAGCTTCAGAGGGGGAGGGTGATCCTTCACTAATTCCCAAAATTAAAATTTTACATAAACTACCCTCTGAAATTAAAATAATAATAACGCTAATAACTTCCATAAGAATTATATTTTCAATAATAAATCACCCTCTAGCTATAGGTATACTTCTCCTAACCCAAACAACATTAATATGCATAATTAGAGGACTCATATTAAAAACATTCTGATTTTCTTATATCTTATTCCTGGTATTCTTAGGAGGAATACTAGTTCTATTTATCTACGTTACAACACTAGCATCAAACGAAATATTTAAATTCTCATCAAAACTATTATTATTATTAATAACTTCATTTATATTAATAACATTAACTTGAAATAAATATCATGGTACAGAAATATTATCAACATGAACTGAAACAAGAATCAATATTACAAATCTAACAACTGAAAACACAAAAATTTTAATAAAATTATATAACAAACCAACAATAGTCATCACAATTATAATAGCAATTTATATACTACTTACCCTAATTGTAGTAGTTAAAATCACTGCCATCTCAAAAGGACCTTTACGCTCAAGAAGTTAATGACTAAGCCATTACGAAAAATCCATCCCATAGTTAAAATAATTAATAATTCATTAATTGATCTTCCCGCCCCATCAAATATTTCAACATGATGAAATTTCGGGTCCCTATTAGGGACCTGCTTAATAATCCAAATTATCTCAGGGCTATTCCTAGCTATACATTACACACCAAATATCGAAATAGCATTCTCAAGAGTAAATCACATTTGCCGAGACGTAAACTACGGATGATTACTACGTACTTTACACGCCAACGGGGCTTCAATATTCTTCATTTGCATTTACTTACATGTAGGACGAGGATTATATTATGGATCTTATAAACTTATTCAAACATGAATAGTAGGAGTATTAATTCTATTCTTAACAATAGCAACAGCCTTCATAGGATATGTATTACCATGAGGACAAATATCATTCTGAGGTGCCACAGTAATTACTAATTTATTATCAGCAATTCCATACCTAGGGACAGAGCTTGTACAATGGGTATGGGGCGGGTTCGCAGTAGACAATGCTACACTAAACCGATTTTTTACCATTCACTTTCTTCTACCTTTTTTAATCTCAGCAATAGTAATAATTCACCTCATATTCCTACACCAAACAGGATCGAATAATCCCCTAGGAATTAACAGAAATTTAGATAAAATCCCATTTCACCCATATTATACTACAAAGGACATTGTAGGAATCATCACAATAATTATATTATTAACAATATTAACCCTAATAAGTCCATATACCCTAGGTGATCCTGACAACTTCGTCCCTGCGAACCCGTTAGTTACGCCTGTACACATTCAACCAGAATGATATTTCCTATTTGCTTACGCCATTTTACGCTCTATCCCCAACAAATTAGGAGGTGTAATCGCTCTAGTACTATCAATTGCTATCCTATTTATTATACCAATAAATAAATCAAAATTCCAGGGACTTCAATTCTACCCAATTAATCAAATTATATTCTGAGTAATAACCAACACCGTAATTTTATTAACATGAATTGGTGCTCGACCAGTAGAAGACCCTTACATTATTGTAGGACAACTACTTACTATTCTATACTTTATATATTTCATCATAAACCCAATTACCCTACTAATCTGAGATAAAATCAATAAATAAAAGTTAAAAAGCTTAATGTAAGCAGGTGATTTGAAATCACAAGAAAGAAGTTTAAATCTTCTATTAACTTATCTTTTACTCAAATTAATACATTAAATACTAATAAATACTATCAACTTTAACCCCATATAAAAAAATAAATAATTCAAAGAGAGTGGCAAATAAGCCCTCCATGCCAAACCTATTAACCTATCATATCGATATCGGGGTAAAGTACCTCGAACTCAAATAAACATAAAAGAAATAGCTACTACCTTAAAGAAAAAAAACAAACTATCTAAATCTCTACCCAAAAAAAAAACACTAAACATTAAACTTATAAACAAAATTCTAGCATATTCAGCTAAAAAAATTAAAGAAAATCCACCTCTTCTATACTCAACATTAAATCCCGAAACTAGCTCAGACTCACCCTCAGCGAAATCAAATGGAGTCCGATTAGTCTCCGCCAAGCTAGAAACAAATCAAATCAATCTTAAAGGGAAAAAAATAAAAAGGAATCAAATCTTCAACTGATAGTAATAAAAGCTGGTTAAATCATACCCACCAACTAAATAAATAAATCTTAATATAACCAAAGCCAATCTTACCTCATAGGAAATAGTTTGAGCCACAGAACGCAGCCCTCCTAATAAAGAATAATTTCTATTTGAAGATCAACCTGCAATCATAATAGTATAGACCCCCAATCTAGTACAACACAAAAAAAATAAAAGACCAACATTAAAAAAAATCATACCTGAAAGATACGGAATTAACCCTCAAATAAGCAAAGATAAAAATAAACCAAAGACAGGAGACAAATAATAAGAAATATAATTAGAAGCAAAAGGATGATTCTGCTCCTTACAAAACAACTTAACTGCATCTCTAAAAGGCTGTAATAACCCTACATAACCTACCTTATTGGGACCTTTACGAATATGAAGATATCCTAACACCTTTCGCTCCATTAAAGTCAAAAAGGCCACCCCTACCAAAACAAAAACAAGAACACAAAAAAAAATAGAAACCCTAATAAAAAATTCAAACATTTACTATTTATAGAAATCTATATATAAAGATTCTAAATCAATTGCACTTGTCTGCCAAAATAGTAAATTTAATATAAATCAAATTAAAAATAATTATTAAAAATGTATGGTCCTTTCGTACTAAAACATTTAATTGATAGATAGAAACCAACCTGGCTCACGCCGGTTTGAACTCAGATCATGTAAGATATTAAGGGTCGAACAGACCCACTTCCTATAAAAACTGCACCATAGAGTTATCTTAATCCAACATCGAGGTCGCAACCCCTACCATCAATAAGAACTCTCAAGAAGGATTACGCTGTTATCCCTAAGGTAATTTTATCTAATAATCCATAATAAAGGATCAAAAAATTATAAATAAATAATAAGAAAAAAAAAGAGTTAAATAAATCTTTCAATCACCCCAACAAAATACTACTAGCAGTTAAATATAAAAACAAACAAAAAAACCACCAGAAAAATTAAACTCTATAGGGTCTTCTCGTCCCATATAAATATCTAAGCATTTTCACCTAGTATTTAATTTCAAAAAATAAAATAAAGACAGCAAGTTTCTTGTGCAACCATTCATACAAGTCAACAATTAAAAGACTAATGATTATGCTACCTTCGCACGGTCAAATTACCGCGGCCATTTAAAACATCAGTGGGCAGGTCATACCTAATATAAAACCAATAGGAAATGTTTTTGATAAACAGACAAAAACTCAAAATTTTGCCTAGTTACTTTAAGATAATTAAAACACTTTAAAACAAAATATTAATAAAATATACTAATTCCATCATTATTAAAAAACAATAAAAATTAAAAAATCTATCCTAATAAACAATTAAATAAAACAAAATAAAAATAAAGAAAAGTAAAATTTCAACATAATCATCAATAATAGTTAATACAAAACCAACAAATTTCCACCAAATAAAAATATTATAAAAATATTAAAAAGAGCTAATCCCCCTTAAAAATACAATTAAATTATTATATTCTCCCCAATAAAGAAAATAAATATTAAACTGCCAAATTAAATTTATTTCTTAGGAAACCAGATATCACCAAAAACGACTAACATTTCACTACCACCTTGATATTTAAGACCTTTTTACCACAAAGAACCTCATAACAAAGTAACTCTTTAAGTTTCGGGAAACACAAAATAAATATTAAAAATTAACAAACCCTGATACACAAGGTACAATCACCAATCAACTTATCAAAACTATACAGAACCCTTCACAGAACAAAAAAAAAATTATATCACAATAATATACTAAAACCAAAATGACATTACAATAACCCAACAATAAAAAACAATTAAACCTAAAGTAATCAAGTTATTCTGAATTGAACAGAAACACCTTCAATGTAAATGAAATCCCAACATAGGTTAACTAGAGTTATTCCAGCCACACCTTCCGGTACGACCACTATGTTACGACTTTTCTCATATTAAAAACGAGAGTGACGGGCGATGTGTACATATTACAGAGCCTTTTCAAAATAACAATCTATATAAAATTACAATTAAATCCTATTTAATCAAAATTTTCAAAATGAAACCAAAAAAAATAAAAAACAACGTAATCCATCTAAACTTGAATATTACCTGCACCTTGACCTGAAATAAATTTTTACAAAAAAAAAGAAAATTTTTACTCCTTAAAGAATCTTCTCATAACGGAGGTATACAAAGATAATAAAAGAAAGGTACAACGCGGAATATCGATTACAAGACAGATTCCTCTAAAAGGACTAAAATACCGCCAAATTCTTTAAGTTTCAAGAACATAGCTAATACTACTCAAAATAATTTATTTACACTCAGAATAATAGGGTATCTAATCCTAGTCTAACCGAAGAGCTTCGCAGCCTACATAACAATAAACAAAATCATAATTCCACCTAAAAAAAGAAAATCAATACCATATAATGATTCAAAAACTACAAAGCGAACCTCATTAACTAGCATCTAATGTATAACCGCGGCTGCTGGCACAAAATTAACCAATACAAAAAATATTACCAAATCCAAGACTCCTTGATATTCAATTAAAAATATTGCATAAACATAAATACATTAAGAGAAAAATTTACATATAAAATATATTCAAAATTAATGATTAAGCAAGAATCAAACTTACCTCTCTATTTAACCTTTATCATTTACGATCAAAATCAGGGATCATCCTCCAATTTAACCATTATTTAACCATCAATGAGTTACCTCTCTATTTAACCTTTATTTAGTTCAATAATTACAAACTCCATTTTTTTTTTTTCAATTCAAAAAATGGAGTTTGTAATTATTGAACCATCACTTTATTTTCTTATCCTAATATATATATAATAATAACTTAATTTAAAATAATTCTTTATCAGATAAAGTTAATATTCTAATAATAGAGGTTATTATCTAAAATAGCTTCAGCTATTTGATACCTCTTTCTCTCTAAAATTAGATTCGGTAGTATCACACTTTATATAAGACCTGTTTGTTTAATAGGGCTTTATTTTTCTATAAGAAATTTCTTAATAGCCCTATAATTAATCCTAAGTAAATATTTATATAAGTAATAAACCAATTATATTAAATACGCGTGTAGGTGCTGCTAATCAAAAATTCATAATAAAAATTAAAGAAAAACCATAGTTATTAAATATAATGTAAACAAG